ATACATATGACCTGCGATTAGGAAAAGAATAGCAATAGCTAAATGATGGTGCGCAATATCGGTCAGCCATAGACCACCTGTTACTGGATCTAGTCCTCCGCGAAAAGTCAGAAATTCCGCGTATTTGGACCAATTTAAGGTGAAAAAGGGGGTTGCTCCTTCGGCAAAACTAGGATAAAGTTGAGCCAAAAGGTCCCGATTCAAGATAAATTCATGAGGAAGTGGTATCTCTTTAGGATCAACCCCGGCGTCAAGAAATTGGTTAATTGGTAAAGATACATGGATTTGGTGTCCCGCCCAAGAAAGAGACCCAAGTCCTAATAATCCCGCTAAGTGGTGATTCAACATGGATTCTACATCTTGGAACCAGGCCAATTTGGGAGCGGCTTTGTGATAATGGAACCAACCAGCAAAAAGCATTAACGCTGCAAAAATCAATGCACCAATTGCAGTACAATAGAGTTGTAATTCACTAGTTATTCCAGATGCTCGCCAAAGTTGAAAAAACCCAGAGGTTATTTGGATTCCTCGGAAACCCCCACCTACATCACCATTCAATATTTCTTGCCCTACTATAGGCCAAACTACCTGAGCACTGGGTCCAATGTGAGTAGGATCACTTAGCCATGCTTCATAATTGGAAAAACGGGCACCATGAAAGTACATGCCACTCAACCAAAGAAAGATAATGGAAAGTTGACCGAAATGAGCACTAAAGACTTTTCGAGAGATCTCCTCCAAATCACCGGTATGACTGTCGAAATCGTGAGCATCAGCATGTAGGTTCCAGATCCAAGTGGTAGTATCAGGGCCCTTAGCTAGTGTTCTTGAGAAATGGCCGGGTCTGGCCCATTCCTCAAAAGATGTTTTTACAGGATCCCTATCCACAACAATTTTTACTTCTGGTTCCGGCGAACGAATAATCATTAAGTCCTCCTCTTTCCGGGCAAGACATACAAAGAGACCCGCCAACTGTCTTTTTAGTGAATCTTTGAAAGATAGATTTTGAAAGATAGATATAAAGATAGATATTATGATTAGTTCTTTTCTTTACTATCTACCGTCCTTCTATTTTTTTTTAGTTATTCACTGGAGCAATTATATATTGAAGTCAATCCGAGGCAAGTGTTCGGATCTATTATGACATAAAGATTAGGTGCCTAACGGACATTGTTTATCTTGAAACACAAATATTTCCCGACGTAAGAAAAAAAAATATTTTTGAAATTTAAGAAACTAGTGTATTTTTTTTTGAGGATATAAGCTCCTATATAAATCTACTTTCCTTGAGCATAATATAGGTTTTTTTATTCTAAATTCCAAAATAACTCAGTAGAGTTAGAGTTATTAATAAGACATTCCGGATATACTAGCAATATTTAGATTGCCACTTTTTTATTTACTTTATTACTTCTATTCTAGACCCTATAGTTTATCCTTATGAAATATCAGATAAAATAGAAGGTAGAAGAAAGGGATATAATGAAATTCTTGAGTCGAGGATCTTACGACCTAATTTATTTTATTAATGAATCAACAACCAAACCACCCATTTTATGAAAAAGTAAGAAGCGTGGTCTTATTCAAATTCAAAGCGCTTCGTAATCTTCAACCAGTTCTGCGCTTCAATATAATTTCCCGGAGTAAGCGCTATAGCTTGTTTCCAATACTCAGCAGCTTGATCAAACCAAGCTTCCGCAATTTCCGAATCACCCTGTAGAATGGCCTGTTCTCCTCGGTCGGAATAGGCGGTTCCTTCCCTTAGAACCGTACTTGAGAGTTTCCTACCTCATACGGCTCATAAATTGCTATCTTAATTTCCCCTATCTTAAACTGAATTAGATTTCTCAAAAATCGATCCCTTTTGTTTTGGGGTTAAGGAGAAGAAGTTAATTACCTAAGTTTCAAACCCTAATTTTTATCAATAATCAGTTTGATCTTTTTTCCCACCTTCAGAAGGATGAAGCATAGATAGATCTAGAGACTTCGTTCGAATTTTCTGAAAGGTAACTATCCCGGTTTCATATATGAAATCTCTATAGAATCCTTGAAAAAGACTTTTTTCCATAAGAAAGAAAAAACAACTTACTATCTTTGGGATCTGATACTACACCGCTGCTTAATCCCTTAGTGGATCGGCTCTATTACATAAGCAGATTCCTAAATTTTGCCCCATATCATGGGATAAGTAAGCAGTTTTTTTTAGTTGTATCGACCCAGTCGCTCACTAATTGATCTTTACGGTGCTTTCTCTATCAATTTGAGAACTTTATCCATAGAGTAGTAGTATAGGCCATACTTTCTTTCTTCCTTTTTTGATTCTCGTGAAGTGTCCTTCCTTCCTACAGCTGATAGGGAAAAATCGTTGTTTTTACGATCCCTATGTAGAAAGCCCTTTTTTCTAGTATTTACTAGAAAATTTGATCCTCTCTTTTTTCTTTCTATAGTGGAGATAGTCGCACGTAATGACAGATCACGGCCATATTATTAAAAGCTTGTGGTAAGAAGGGGTTTCGTTCTAGTGCCCGGAAATAATATTCCAAAGCCTTTGTATGCTCTCCATTGCTTGTGTGTATAAGGCCTATGTTATAGAGTATATAACTTCGATCATAGGGATCGATTTCTAGTCGCGTAGCTTCATAATAATTTTGCAAAGCTTCCGCATAATTTCCTTCGGATTGAGCCAACATCCGTTACGGTCGTTCATTCTATTCAAAAAATCTCCGTTCCAAAACCGTACATGAGGTTTTCATCTCATACGGCTCCTCCCTTCTGTACATAGTACTAAGCGAAATAATCTATAGAATCAAAATAGAATTAGTCCCGTCTCATTATGAATCGAAAGGGGCTGGTATTTTTCCAAGAAATCTCTAGCCAACCTTCCCGGAAGAGGTTTTTCTTAACACCAATGAATTCTATTAATGCTAGAAGAAAACGATAGCCCCAAGAATTTCTTTGTTCTCAACGCCCCCTATTTAGAGGAATTAGCCACTTCAACGATCTTTGATGGTTATAGAGGTATCCAAAGTACAAACCTGATGGTTGTTTGTTATCCCAACCATTCTTCCCAGCCCCGATACCGATCAGGAAAGGGCTAATTTCTAACAAAGTTTTTCTCTTGTTGATTCCTTTCCTATTTCTAGGTGTAGTGCTTTTATCCCCTATGCTGCCTACTGGTACTAATAGAGTAGGATTGGCCTAGCCTGTAATCCATAACCTATCCTGTAGGTGTAACCTTTCGCTCAATACTCAAATCCATAATTGAAGCATCTGAGGCCGCATCAATCGAGGATACACGACAGAAGGAATTGTTAGTTCACCTCACCTTCCCGAAGCGTGGGTTTGCTTTACTAATACTGTTCTCTCTATGCGAACCCCATCTCTTTCTCGGAAGACAGAGGTGTAGGTAGGGCTAAAAAAAAAAAAAGAGTCAAATCGCACCATCTCTATAATAAGTAAATGCCTTTTTTTCTCCTGAGGTTGTCGGAATTATTCGCAATAAAATATTGGCTACAATTGAGGAGGTCTTATCAATGAAATTTCCATTTGCGCGGGATCTAGGCATAATTCCCAACCCATTCCATATAGAATTGTTTTCATTCCTTCACAAAATAACATAAAAACAAACACATTCGATTTTTATAAATGGATCGATCCATATGCTCTAAATCCATATGCTTTAAATGGATAAGAGAGATATGAATTTTCCGCTCAGCTCAAATTTTAATTGTATACTTTCCCTTCTGATTGGACAAGAAGAGATATAAAATATTTTACTAAGACTAGATTTCATTCCACTTTCCTATTTCTAAACAACAACTTCTCTCATCAGCTATTTCGTGTTTTCAAAGTCATTAATTGTCTCATACCCTATTTGGATTTCGATAGTATGGTGTAGGGTACCTTATACAAACAGAATTCTAAGGCTTCTTTATTTTATTATGCAATATAAGAAGAATTTTTACATTCTCTTTTTCTTTGATTGCGGGAAAACCCAAACTCAAACTTTTATAAGGAGCGCAATTTCTAGTAAAAAAATCCTAAGATCCTTCCACTTACATTAAAAGGAATTTTTTTCCAATAGAACTATGGAACCCCCGAGCAGTTGCGGTTGTACCTGTACTGCAGGAATAAGAAAACTCGCTATTCACTCAGTTTATTTTCCATAATAAGATTATGTAGGAGAGATGGCCGAGCGGTTGAAGGCGTAGCATTGGAACTGCTATGTAGACTTTAGTTTACCGAGGGTTCGAATCCCTCTCTTTCCGTTTTTCTTAATTTATCAACGTTCAGGATCACAATGTAGCAAATCAAATAAGAATTTATTCCAGCAATACTATCTTATTTAATAGAAATTCTCTATAGCAAATTACTGTGGGATGTAAAATATACATAGAGGAAAAAAAAGATCCTAGGGTTGCTAGTTGAGTGGGAAAATACGAATTAGTGGTCTTAGTCTTAGGTCGAGTTAGTTCGGGGAAAGGTTAAGGGGAAGAAAATTCTATGAACCTTTCCTTTTTTCGTTAAGTTCAAGTCTGACGAGAGTAATATTCTACAACTAACAACTCATTTATTTTGAGACCGACCCACTTCCTATCTAGGATTTTATTTACTAGTCCTTTATATTCTAATGTGTCAATCGTTAAATGCTTTGGCAATTTCCCTGGGTCGGATGAAGCAATAAAATTTTGAACCAGACCTTTTGATCTTTGGTTATCTTTCGTAGTAATAATATCTCGGGGTTTGCAACGAAAACTTGGTATATTGACTATACGACCATTAACTAAAATATGTCTATGGTTTACTAATTGACGGGCCCCAGGAATGGTTGAGGCCATACCCAATCGAAAAAGGATATTATCCAAACGCATTTCAAGTAATTGTAGTAAAACCTGGCCTGTTGACCTTTTTGCTTTTCCAGCGATATGTACATATCTAAGTAATTGTCGTTCTGTCAGACCATAATGAAAACGTAATTTCTGTTTTTCTTGAAGACGAATACGATATTGCTCTTTTTTCCCAGAATGGAATTTCTTTTTCAGATTACTTCCGGATTTAGGTGTTTTTCTAGTGAGTCCTGGTAAAGCTCCCAAACGGCGTATTTTTTTTAAACGAGGTCCTCGATAACGGGACATGAAGACTCCTTATTTTATTGAAATTTCATTTTACACAATTAATTTCATTGTATTTACATTACAGAATACATCGAAATTAAAACTGAATTAAACTACAGGATAAATAGAGTGAAATCAACTAAAGTACCACAAAAAATGGAATTTCATCAAAATCTGTATTTTTTTTATATATATTATTTATTTTATTGTTTTGTATCTAGCAAAATTGTAAAGTAGAAAACATAAAAGATCCTGGATTCTCCATTTAATTCGTAAAAAAAAAAGAGATTCTTGTTCGTAGAATCTCGATAAAGAAAAAAAGCCGACTATCGGATTTGAACCGATGACCCTCGCATTACAAATGCGATGCTCTAACCTCTGAGCTAAGTGGGCTTACATAGCAGAAATAGTGTAACAAATAGAAATAGGTAGAGTATAGGAAATCCGTAAAATCTCATATCTTAGTTATTAATCTTAGCTATTAACTAGTTCGAAATTTTAAGTTCTACTTAATACTTATAAAAAAAAATTATAGAATTTATTAAACTTTCTTTTTATTTCTCGAATTCGCAAATGCATTTTTCTATCATAGAATAGAATTGATTCCAATTTCTATAATGGAACTGGATTTCAGATATTTTCAATTTGATATGTCTCGGACGAATAATCTAACACATAGAAAAGAATAATATATATATGAAAGATATAATAAAGAGAAAATACAAATTTTTTGGAATTTTCATTCGATCATTATCGACTTTATTTTGAGATATTTTTTTTTGTTAATAATTTGAGAATTCCTATTTCACTAAGGAGAACATAGAATCATAGCAAATTAAATTGCTAATTCTGATTAGAAAAAATAAAAGAATTAATATCAAGCGTTATAGTATGATTTAGAATACTATAAAAAAGTAATACAGGAGGTGTGGGAGAGAAAAACTTTTGGATATATGGATTCGGATTGAATTGCAAATACATCAACGATACAATCAATGCAATTCTGAATTGCAATAAGCAAGCGGGGTCTCTCAAATAGAGTCGAACTGCTAGACTACCTCGAGTGATGAATTCAATGATTCAAAAAAAAACTAAGAGATGGATGAAATTACACAAGGAATCTTTGTCTCAAAGAATAGGAAAAAGGGGATATGGCGAAATCGGTAGACGCTACGGACTTGATTGTATTGAGCCTTGGTATGGAAACCTGCTAAGTGGTAACTTCCAAATTCAGAGAAACCCTGGAATTAAAAAAGGGCAATCCTGAGCCAAATCCGTGTTTTGAGAAAACAAGGGGGTTCTCGAACTAGAATACAAAGGAAAAGGATAGGTGCAGAGACTCAATGGAAGCTGTTCTAACGAATCGAGTTAATTACGTTGTGTTGTTAGTGTAATTCCTTCTAAATTCGAAAAAGAAGGGCTTTATACATCTAATAAACACGTATCGATACTGACATAGCAAACGATTAATCACAGAACCCATATTATAATATTGGTTCTTTATTCTTTTTTAGAATGAAATAGAAATGATTATGAAATAAAAAATTCTGCATTTTTTTAGAATTATTATATTGTGAATCCATTCCAATCGAATATTTAGTAATCAAATCCTTCAATTCAAAGTTTTGAGGTCTTTAAAAAAGTGGATTAATCGGACGAGGACAAAGAGAGAGTCCCATTCTACATGTCAATACTGACAACAATGAAATTTCTAGTAAAAGGAAAATCCGTCGACTTTATAAGTTGTGAGGGTTCAAGTCCCTCTATCCCCAAACCCTCCTTTATTCCCTAACTTATAGTATTTATCCTATTTTTTTCTTTTTATGAATGGGTTTAAGATTCATTAGCTTTTTCATTCTACTCTTTCACAAAGGAGTGCGAAGAGAACTCAATGGATCTTATCCTAGAATATATTTCTTTTTTATTAGAGTATCGGGAAGGAATCCCGGTTATTCAATCTATTTTTCAGTATTATTAAGTAAACCATGTACAATACATAGGACTACCCCCCCCTTTTTCAAATTTAGAATTTTAAATACTTTAGTTAATTGATTTTTTAGTCCCTTTAATTGACATAGATACAAATACTCTACTAGGATTATGCACAAGAAAAGGTCAGGATAGCTCAGTTGGTAGAGCAGAGGACTGAAAATCCTCGTGTCACCAGTTCAAATCTGGTTCCTGGCAGAGAAAAAAAAAGATCTACTGAATAGGTATTGATATAAATACCTGGAGATGGATTGGGATATATATTGGTTAATAATATAAATAGAGTATGATTTCTTCATCTAAGTGGATAAGTCCATAATAAAGAAAATAAAGAAGCACTTTTTTATCCTTTTTAGAAAAGAATAAAATGATATATTTTTTTTATGGTACAGAAGGA